AAAAGAAAGGTAACAAAATAAACAATAGGTCTTACTATTGCCACATGTTCTATTAGGATAGGCTAGGAGCATTCCTTTGCTATTTTTAAGGAAAAGGTGTGTGTATCACATTTGTACTTAATGCCTTCCAATTCAAAATTGGACTAGAAATACTATAACGAATTTGTTACGAGTGAATTCATTAAATTGATTCATCAATAGCCTTAAGTCAAAATATTTGACTCTGCGCTATTGAATCCACTATGATTATTGATCAATAATGGAATAATTCCTTCATTCATAAAAATAGGAGACATAATTCACATGGATATAGTAAGTCTCGCTTGGGCTGCTTTAATGGTAGTCTTTACATTTTCTCTTTCACTCGTAGTATGGGGAAGGAGTGGGCTCTAGGGATACTACTAATTGATTGAGTAATCGATTGAGTAATCGAATTGGATCAATTGTTTAATTGATCGTTTTGCGAAGCTTTATTTTCAAAGCTTCTCTTTCCAAATTATACAGGACTACAATACTACAATAATGAATAATAATCATTCGATCAAATAATGAATGATTACTAGAATTTAGTTGTATTTCAAAAATAAAATCTACGCATGATAGGAAATTTTTTCCAAACGAATTCTTCCTAAATATTAAATTTTGATAAACTAGCTCTTACCAAAATTATGGATATTACAATGAGAAAAAACCAATTCCGCGTTTTTTCTTTATTTATTTCCCTCTTTCTTTACTTTCACTGTTCTAATAAAAAGTCGTTCTGCTATTAGATTACGACTAGATTACGACGATACAGACGTTCTACTGGAAATGACTCGTGGTTGTCCAAAGAGGTTCTACACATAATAAAATTCGATCTTTCTTCCGCTGAGCAATCCACCACATATCGTACATTTCACATTTAATTTGTTTTCCAATTTCACATTAACTCTTCCAAATTTTTTTATGCTTTTTTGACGCATCTCACGTCATGTTTAAGCATGAAAAATGGGTGGGGTACCCTTTATTTTACTAATCTACTTCTTCTCTAAACCTGAAGAAGTTACCATAGAATTTCGTAGATCATCTGTTAATGGCTCAATCAATGACTTCTTGGGATGGGAAATCCAAAAAAATTCCTTGGTTTTGTTTTCTTTTGCTATAGTATATTCCCATACTATTCTTCCTCCATTTATTCTTTCGATGGATCTCGGGACCCATATCTAAAATTCTAAGAAACTTAGGAAAGAGTTAGAAGAAATGGCCTTCCATTATTTTGGGTTGATCGAAATCCAGTGATGTATCGAAAAAAAGAAATCCAATTAGACTGCTATTTCGATGTACTAATCAACTATTTAGATGTACATATACATACATATTGATTGTATATTAAACCCTCTATTTAGATAGAGTCTAGTTGTATACAATACAACTATATATCATATATGATACAACCATATATGGTTGATACTATCATAGTATACAATATTCGATAATATACAATACTCTCTAGTGTGGTAGAAAGAACTATTTATAGTTCTTTCTACCACACTTTATGATTCCAACCAGATCATTTCATTTAAAACTTAGAATTTTTTTTTAATCCCTTTCTTTCATTTCTTCAATGATTGATAAGAACTAATAATTCAAGTTTGATTCAAATTAATCATTTTGACTGACTGTTTTTACGTAGATAATAAGTAAAAAAGCAGTAGGAACTAGAATGAACAGTGCAGTAGCAATAAATGCTAGAATATTGACTTCCATAATCTTATTGTCTCGTTTTTTTATTCGTCGCAATAACTCGGGATGTAATCCCATAGAGATTCTAAATTTGATTCCTGTCAATTCAATGGAATGAATTGCATCCGGATGATACTGAATCGGATCAATATTATGAATAACAATATATGATCTATCAAATCGATTCATTGTCGAGAATTGAATAGGATAACATAGGGAGATCCTTTATCCATATTAACTCCGAAATGACATTCTTTATTGGATCAGGAATCCCATTGCATTTTTAATCCTTTTCCACTTTTTTTTTCTATAACCTACCGCTTTCCTTATCTTATACAATCTTATACAATTATCCTTCTTTTTTCTTATACTTATACATATTTTACATATTTTTCTTAGACTTAGACATACAATTATGAGGTATTATATGATATGACCGATATTCTATGGGTCATACACAGATCCAAACAGTAATGGAAAAAAGAAGAGATTAAATAAAAAGGATCTAATCTAATATTAAAACAAATTTACGGAAAAGGGTCAGTGCTTGGTCTTTTCTTTTATTTTTTTAGTATCCTCTTTCTTGGATTTGGACTGGAACACATACATAAAAAATGCAGTCGTCAATTTGCATTAGAATTGTTTCTAATTAGTCATTGAAGATACACAAACAAAGTCGGATCTATACAAGGTGTGGTTTAACCTGAAAAATACTCTGTCGAGGTAATTCTGTTAAGTTCATTGTCTATCGTACATTAAACGACGACTACAATAATACCATTTTTGTATGTTCTCCCGGTAAAATATGGACACTTTACTCCATTTCATGGATCAAGAACAATCGAAAAAGAAAGTAAGACAAGGATGGTATACTTAATATAGTAATACCACAGATTGTACTAATCCACATATGATGTGTCTCTCCCTTATCAAGGGGTAGTAGTGGAAAAAAGGGAAATTCCCGTACCCGTATTTATCTGATGATAAAGGCGAAAAGAAAAAACAGAAATAAAGACCCCCACTGGGGGTTAGATCTTGCTTCCTGCGCCCCTTTTCCATGAAAAAAGATAGATGAATTGATCAATTCATCGGATCCTAGTTCGGGACTGACGGGGCTCGAACCCGCAGCTTCCGCCTTGACAGGGCGGTGCTCTGACCAATTGAACTACAATCCCAGCGAGGTGTATGGCATACATGTTCTTGATGGAATCATCAGAACACTATATTCGTCGTATTGTAAGAAAGACACGAATGATATACTGATATCATATCCACATATGATATGCACTATAGTGAGAGGGACACAGAAGTGAGAGTGACACAGATTAAGTAATTATTTTATTGCTAAAAATGGATAATCAATCTTTCAATGAGAAAAAAGATTAGTTTTCTTTTCATGATACTTAAAAAAATCAAATAAAACTGAATTTTAATAAAGTATCATGAATCTAGATCGTTAGAAAGATCAGAACAGAAGGACTGACCAAAATATGGATAGAGGAAAAAATAGACTCTTTCTCTTTATTTCTACGGATCCGGCATTTCCGTTTATGGAAGACAAATTGGTTATATCATATTCATGTAGCGGTGAATTATTGGGCCGAGCTGGATTTGAACCAGCGTAGACATATCGCCAACGAATTTACAGTCCGTCCCCATTAACCGCTCGGGCATCGACCCAGGAAGAATTCATTCTAGGCTGATTAATAATCTATGATTAACTTCTTTTCATAGTACCCTACCCCTATATCTTTCTTTCATAGTACCCTACCCCCAGGGGAAGTCGAATCCCCGCTGCCTCCTTGAAAGAGAGATGTCCTGAACCACTAGACGATAGGGGCATATACGCCCGACCGTCATCATACTATGATGATAGTATGAGCAGTTTTTTGGAATTGTCAATATAATCTAGTCAATATAATCTAATGGTATAACTAGATTCAAAGAGTCTTTCCTACTTTTATGTTATGATTTCATAGAATTTTTTTATTTGATGATTCATGAAGGAACTATCCCATACATACTATTTATAATGAAAAGAGGTCTAGAATTATAATGAAAGGGGATATAGGATTCCTTCAGTTCAGGCAGTGATTTGCTTGGTCTGACAGAAAAAAAGATTAAAATCTTATTTAATTTATTTTCTTCAATTTGAATTCATTGTTTCGTTTAGTGTTCAGATAAAATATGCCTATCACTATCTCACACTAAACCAGAAAAGTCAAAAAGGATAGAAAATTTCTATTTTATAAGAATTCGGTTCAGGGTACGAATCTCCTCATCCCATGATTCAAGAAAATATCTTGAATCTATTTTGATGTCGGATTAGTACATCGTTCAATCAAGTGATTGTTGTTCTGATGCATCAGTAAACGTAAACAAGTAGGGTTGGTCCTGACCTGAAACAATTCACTGCATTTATTTTTGATTTCAAATTTAATTTGATCAAAAATAAATTTACCCATTTTGGGGATAAATCCGATTTTTTGTTCCTGAATGAACTCCTATACATATATGTTGTATATATTCTATTTATATACATATATACATATATGCAGTAAACTCATAATAGAAAATGAAAATGGTTAATTCATGAATTGAATAAAACGGCCCCTTTAACTCAGTGGTAGAGTAACGCCATGGTAAGGCGTAAGTCATCGGTTCAAATCCGATAAAGGGCTTTTTCCACTAAACTCAAGTTTTAGACTTCATTTTTCAGCGAAAAATATCTCGATTTTTTTCTCAAAAAAGAAAAGGATAATCACCATTATAATTAATTATGATTATTCAGAGTTCTAGTTAGGAAGTTGAACATTTAGTCATTATCATAATGCCTAATTGCACTTATTACTTATTAAGAGTAATCTACCCGTAGTAACATAGTAGTCCTTTTCATGTCTCATTATTCCAATTTTTTATCCTGGGATATAACAGAAATATTCTAGAATATTCTAGATATCTAATTCCTCTTATTAATCGCCAAACCAAAGTGTTCTTTTTTTTTCCATTGTTCTTATGAAACCCACCATCAAATTCGAAATAAAGAAAAAGTAAGTGGACCTGACCCATTGAATGATGACTATATCAGCTATTCTGATATTTAAATTCGATATAGATGAAATTATACAAGCGGATTTCTTTTTATTTCCTTAGACCACGCAAAGCAAGAATTAGTCGATATTTATGATTTAATCTTCTTGTTTGTTACTGGATACGCCATAGGAATAAATCGCTATTCTTTTCCGCTACATAGAAAAGTTGATTTCAAAAATCGATTT